GAAATTACGTTGAAGGTTTAAAATACATTTAAATTTCAAATTTACTTTTTAGTCAATTTTTTTTTATGCTTTTTCTATTTTTTTTCTAGAATGTCTAATATTTTTTTTACATCTTCTATGTGAAAATGTTCAATTTTGATAAGGTCTTCTTGACTGTTATTCAAAAGGTCCAATAATGTATGTATATTGGACTTTTTGAGACAATTATAAATTCTGGGAGGCAATTCTAATTGGTCAATAAAAATATATTGAAATGCTAGTTCTTTTTTTTTTTTTCTTAGGTTAACTAATCTATTATGAAAAGGAAAAAGGGGTAAAGTAACTTGATGTTGATTGTTCTCTAAATAGAACGTTTCTTCTTCTACATGTAGAAAAGGAATAAATAAATTAATCAAATTCCGGGAGGCTTCATGAAGTGCTTCTTTAGGAGTTAAACTTCCATTTGTCCATATTTCTAGAAAAAGAATTTCTTGTTTTTCATTCCCATTCCCATAAGAATGAATACTATGATTCGCGTTTTGAACAGGCATGAATACAGCATCTATAGGATAACTTCGGTCTTCAAAGTTATTTGACATTTTTAGACTATATCCGCGATCCCTCTCGATTTTTAATCCAATACACAAATCTATTGGTTCCGTTAAGGTAGCTATATGCTGTGTATTATCAATGATTTCCACAGAGGGCGGTAAAATTATGTCTTGAGCAGTTATATATCCGGGACCTTGGACACAAATAAGCGCGTTGCGCGTTCCATATAGATTATTTCTTAATACAATCTCGTTCAAATTCATTAAAATTTCATGTACTGATTCTTGAATACCTACTATGTTAGAATAGTCATGTGGTATGTTCTCAGATTTTGCACGTGTAATACATGTTCCTTCTATTTCGCCAAGTAAAGCTCTTCGCATCGCAATGCCTATTGTGTCGGCTTGACCTTTCATAAGTGGAGACAGAATAAAGCGTCCATAATAAAGACGCTTACTGTCTCTTCTTGATTCAACACACTTCCACTGTAGTGTCCGAGTAGATACTTTGACTTTCTCTCGAACCATAGTAATTTTATTTGATCAGATCATTGAATCGTTTATTTCTCTTGAAACCCTTTCAGCCTTTATTTAGTTCTATACGCGTCTTTTTTTAGGGGGTCTACAACCATTATGTGGCATAGGGGTTACATCTCGTACGAAACTTAAAAGTATACCGCTTCTACGAATAGCTCGTAATGCTGCATCTCTTCCCAGGCCAGGGCCTTTTATCCTTACTTCAGCTCGTTGCATACCTTGATCCACTACTGCTCGAATAGCATTTCCTGCTGCGGTTTGAGCAGCAAAAGGTGTTCCTCTTCTTGTACCCCTGAATCCACAAGTACCCGCGGAGGACCACGAAATCACCCGACCCCGTACATCTGTAACGGTCACAATGGTATTGTTGAAACTTGCTTGAACATGAATAACTCCCTTTGGTATTCTACGTACATTTTTACGTGAACCACTACGTGTATTTTTACGTGAACCAATTCTTAATATAGGTTTTGCCATATTTTTTCATTTCACAAGAAATATATGGATATATCCATTTCATGTCAAAACGTACCTTTTTTTTGCCAGCTCCTTGGAAGTGCCTTTTCCTTTCCTTTATTTCCTTTAGTAAGATTATCCTTGTCTTTGTTTATGCCTCGGGTTGGAACAAATTACTATAATTCGTCCCCTCCTACGGATTAGTCGACACTTTTCACAAATTTTACGAACGGAAGCCCTTATTTTCATAGTTGTTATTCCTTAATTCTCTGAATATACTTATTGTTGGACGAAAAAAAGGTTTCTTGATATTTTTGAATCTTGAATTGTATCTTCGTGAAAGGAATGTTGAAATTGAAAAAACCACTTACTCATTTGAATCCTTGTTATGTAGTCTAGAAAATTTATGTTCCCTGATTAACTTAATACCTAAGAACTTACTAAAACTAAAATTTTTACCTTTTTCTACTATAGGTATACCTATACAAAAATATATCGAATCCTTTCAGAAGTATGACCTAAAATCAAACAAATCTTTAGTATCTCAACAAAATCAAACCATGCCGTTTGGAAGTTATTCAGAAAGAAAACTTTCATTAATTCATTTTTTTTTTCTTTAATTTCATTCGAGGTAAAACATTCTAAACTTTTTTAGAAGGGGTGGTATTACACAACCCCTTTTTTTCACAAATAGTAGGTTCCGGATATCCAATTTTTATATTTTATATTAGAAGGATTACCATATATAACATAAAATTTCTCCGCCGATTCTTTTTAGTCGAGCTTCTCGGTCTGTCATTATACCTTGAGAAGTCGAAAGGATTACAATTCCTATTCCGCCTAAAATTCGTGGAATTCGTTGAGAGTTAGAATAGATTCGTAGACCCGGTCGACTTATTCTCTTTAAATTTAAAATAGTTTTATAGGATTCTTTCTTATTTCGTCTATGTCTTAGGGTTAAAATAAAAAAATATTGGTTGTTTTCGCGATGTTTCCTTACGTTTTCGATAAAACCCTCTCGTAAAAGTATTTTAACAATGCTTTCGGTGATGTTAGTCGAGCCTATCCGAACCGTTCCTTTTCTATTCATGTCAGCATTTCGTATAGAGGTTATTATATCAGCAATAGTGTCTTTCCCCATGATTAAGTTAAAATTCCTTATTGTTCTATAATTTTGATATAATCAACATGTTCTTTTTCTTTTATTTATATATAGATATATACGAATTATATATTAATATATGAATGAAATTATTAATATTTTATTATTTAAGGGTATATGCGTGATACACAATCTATTAATTAATTTTATTTCAATACCATTTTTTTAATCCTATACTAACTATACTAACTATCAATTTTTAGGTCTTATAATACCTCAGGAGCTAATGAAACTATTTTAGTAAAGTTTAATTGTCTCAATTCCCGTGGGATCGCCCCAAAAACTCGAGTTCCTTTTGGATTTCCTTCTTGATCAATGACAACTGCGGCATTGTCATCATATCGTATTATCGTCCCATTGTTACGTTTGAGTTCTTTACAAGTACGTACAATTACAGCTCTGATCACTTCTGATCTTTCTAGAGGAGTATTTGGTATTGCTTCCTTGATTACAGCAACAATAACGTCACCAATATGAGCATATCGGCGATTACTAGCTCCTATTATTCGAATACACATCAATTCTCGAGCCCCGCTGTTGTCTGCTACATTCAAATAGGTTTGTGGTTGAATCATATCATTTTTTTGTATCTCTTCTTTTAATGCAAAGGACGAAGTAAAAAAATATTGTTTGTCAAAAAAAAAAAACTTAGAATCTTTTTATCCTTAAATGTTATTTAACTTTTTCATTCTATATTCCTATTCAGAAATAATGAATTGGGTTTTTATAGGCATTTTTGATGCCGCTATTGAAATAGCTTTTCTGGCTATATTTTCGGGTACACCACCCATTTCATAAAGGATTTTACCTGGTTTAACCACAGCTACCCAATACTCTGGGGATCCTTTCCCAGAACCCATACGCGTTTCCGCGGGTCTTACTGTAACTGGTTTGTCTGGAAATATACGTACCCAAATTTTTCCACCACGTCGTACATTTCGTGTCATTGCTCGTCGCCCTGCTTCTATTTGTCTAGATGTGATCCAAGCGGGTTCAAGTGTTTGAAGAGCATATCTGCCAAAACAAATACGATTCCCACGAGAAGATATTCCTTTTAGTCTTCCTCGATGTTGTTTACGAAATCTGGTTCTTTTTGGGTTATAGTTGATGGGTTTTTTCTAACTTATAAATTCCATCTCTACTACAGAACTGAACGTGAGAGTTTCTTCTCATCCAGCTCCTCGCGAATAAAAGGACTAAAAAAGCTTGTATTAAGATATAGATGTAGTTAATGATTAATCCTATTAATCATGGTATTTTTTTTTTTTATTTCATCTTATCTCTTCTAAATTTGTGTATGTCTTTTTTTTAATAGAATCCAAGAGGAATTCTATTTATTTTAAAATAACGTAATATCATCATCTCGAATGTAGTTTTTGTTAGAGTTAGAATATTTTAACAAATCCTTAATTTATTTTATCTTTTTAATTTTTTTTTTTTTTCGTTTTTTATTACTATTACTTTTTTTATTTGAAAAAAAAAGTAATAGTAATTTTTCGCCGGCGAATATTTACTCTTTCAATATCTATTTAAGTTTGATGTTTATCCCATGAGGTCTCAGAATAAAAATCATAATAGATAATAAAGTTTCTGGTTTATTCCGCCATCCTGTCCAATGAATTACTAAGATTTGTTTTTCACTAGAATCCTCTATATTCATGGGTTCCGTCGTTCCCATCGCTTCTTGATTAATCATTAGGCCCGAATTCTACAATGGAGCTCTTACATGAAATTTTGTATTTCATTTTTTCATTTGTTTTTGAGTCAATTTTCTCAGTTTTTATTGGCTCAAGGCTCTTAATTTTTTGTTTTCGGAACAGATTTATCTAATTATTAAGAATGAATCTGTATTGATGCTTTATTACATTGCTTTTATTACAGTGACCCCATAGACTTTTTAAATTGAAATTATATATCATTAATATTCAATTTTTTCTTTCTTTCTTTCATCCTTCCATTTATCCGCATACTTTTTGATTACCTTTCATACCTTAGAATCATATTTCTTTATTCTTTTTTTTTTTTTTTTTTTTGTAAAAAAAATTCAGTTGCTACAACGATATGATCAGCCTATACATATCTTGACTGATTTTTTTGGATCCAGATAATGCGAAGCAATGAGTTGCTTAGGTTATTTATTAGTGCTATAGTTATTAGTTGCTCTTATAAGTTCTTTTTTATTTTTTTTATCTTAATCTAATCGAATCCTAAACCAACGAGTCACACACTAAGCATAGCAATTATATCAAAGGGGTTTTGATGGAAATTTTTATTCAACCTTATAGAATTGCTAATTTTTTTCTTAAACATAAAAA